TAGTGGGGAAGAAAAGGACGTTTTTTCTGTATTTAACAAAAAGTAAATCTTATTTACTGGATGATTGTACATTTCAATATGTATTATCTTATGTATGTATTACTATTACTATAAAAGGAGGTTTTTCAATGCGAGATCTAAAAACATATCTTTCCGTGGCACCGGTACTAAGTACTCTATGGTTCGGTTCTTTGGCAGGTTTATTGATAGAGATTAATCGTTTTTTCCCGGATGCGTTGACGTTCCCCTTTTTTTCATTCTAGTTATTGACGTGGGAAGGAATAAAGAAGATTAGAGATACAATTAAATAAAGCCCCTTCTTTTCTCTTTTTTCCCTAGAAAAAGGGAGGAAAGAGAAAGAATATTACATTCAACAGCTGTGAGAGTCGGGTTCAGGTTGGAATTAAATTAATATGAATTTATATGTATTAAATTTCTATGGAAGTCGAATACAAACTCTGGTTCTAGGGAAAGCGTATTCTAGACGATAATTATATGAAATACTGTACTGTTGAAATATAGTTTAGAAATCTTTCTATCGTATTTCCTATATTGATATTGATTGTAATGAAATCTTGCATAAGAGGATAGCTAGTTACAAATTTTTTCCTTCCTTTCTTCTTTTTCGTTTCGAATTGAAAAAGGAAGAGTTGAGTAAATGAAAAATTCAAAGGAGGTTCATGGCTAAGGGTAAAGATGTGCGAATACCGGTTCTTTTGGAATGTACCGCTTGTGTTCGAAACGGTGTTAATAAGGAATCAACGGGGATTTCCAGATATATTACTCAAAAGAACCGGCACAATACGCCTAATCGATTGGAGTTGCTAAAATTCTGTCCATATTGTAACAAACATACGATTCATGGGGAGATAAAGAAATAGATCGAACGAACCGAGCACCGGCGCCCTTATCTTTCTTACAAGGAAAGGGCAAAAATGACATATATAATAATAACATAACATATTTAACATAGTTAAAGATAATTATAAACAAACCAAATCCTATTTATTTATTCTAATAATAAAAGATACGGCTGAAATAGGATTTTAGGGATAAGAAATAAACTAACCAAACCATGGAAAAATCTAAGCGAACTTTTCTTAAATCCAAGCGATCTTTTCGTAGGCGTTTGCCCCCGATCCAATCGGGGGATCGAATTGATTATAAAAACATGAGTTTAATTAGTCGATTTATTAGTGAACAGGGAAAAATATTATCTAGACGAGTGAATAGATTGACCTTGAAACAACAACGATTAATTACTATTGCTATAAAACAAGCTCGTATTTTATCTTTGTTACCTTTTCTTAATAATGAGAAACAATTTGAAAGAACCGAGTCGACCACCAGAACTCCCAGTCTTAGAGCCAGAAAAAGATAGGTTTACTCTTTCTTCACTTGAATTCAAATGCCCATCCGAACTCAAACGCGGATTTCTTTTTTGTTGGAAAAATCCAAGAATCCGGATTGAAGTCTCGTGTCGTAAGAAAAAAAAGAATAATCTGGGAAGAATAAAATTTTTTATTGAACGTGTTGATTCATATTTATTTTGACCACTTTCTGATATTTTATCATATTCTAATTCTATTCATTTTTATTCAATCTTCCCGGAGTTCATTCTCCGGGCAACTCCGTTTAACCGGTGGATTCTTTCCAACCTACTTCTTTTATGATCTCATTGGAAATCATATAAAGACAATTCCTATTTGATATAGCTATTTGTGCAAGTATTTTACGATTAAGAAGCAACTGTCTCTTGTACAGATCATTTATTAATCTACTATAACTATAGCATACCCCCCTTTCACGAATTGCTGCATTTATTCGAGTGATCCACAAACGACGAAAGTTTATTTTTTGCCTATCCCTATCCCGATGAGCCGAAACCAAAGCTCTTATTTTTTGTTGAGTAATAGTTCGAGTAAGTCTTGAATGAGCCCCCCGAAAGCTTGATGCAAATAAACGAATTTTTGTTCTACGTCTCCGAGCGATATATCCCCGTCTAATTCTGGTCATTGAATAAATGAAACTTTAACGAATAACTAATAGATTTCCTTTCTTTCAGTTATTCTTTTGCCCCTTTCCTAGTATATTAATAACAAAACGGATTTTTCCAATGTATAAACTAAAAATTCCAATGGCTTTCGCTACTATAACCTTCCCAACCACGATTTTTTATTTTTTTATAGGCATTTTACCTCGAAATACGAAATTGTACTATACTAGGTTAAAAAAAAAAGCAATGATAACTAAATAGTGGATTCCATCGTTTCTATGGTTACTTCTTAAACGGTGAGGTCTTCTCTATACACCGGAGCCCTTACTTCATTTAATCAATGTTATTGCTAACTTGTATAGTTCACATTCTTCGGCTCTACCCATGAATTATCCAGTAATAGGTCTTTCACAACGAGCTCTACCTATACAGTAACGGTATTTAATTATGAAAGTTGGCTGGGTAGCTGACCCTGTTAGTCCGTTCTTGCAAGAGGGGTACTAAGATTTCCTCCGCTTAATGGATAACCATTTGCTACCAATGGAGAATTACTTCTCATCTTGAATTGAGGTGGGTGGTTTTAGACCAATAGAAACCATAAATTTCATACACAATAAAAGGGAAATGACCCCATTTTCTTATTTTTAGATAGTAAATGTAGTTTGTTTTTCCGTTCTATCCTATTTGATCATTGATATTCGAACATTGTTCTCTTTCCTTTGTTCTAGTTTATGATCTGAACGAGTCGCACATACACCCTAGTACATGTTCCTCGACGCTGAGGGCATCCCCGGAGCGCGGGGGATTTTGTGACATTTCTGATTGGCTGTCTTGTATTTCTAATAAGTTGTTTAATCGTTGGCATGTTGAATCATATACATAATGGGCTGGTTTAGATCGATCCTAACCGTATGATTATGAATGACTTTTATTCAATAGAATAGAATCGATAAATCAATAGAATCATCAATCAATAAATAAAAGTCATAGAATATTAAACGCGGCAGGGTTCATTTTAAATCACGAATTGACGCGAAATTCAGGCTATTTATTGTCATTCAACCGCTACAAGATCAACAATTCCATAAGCTTGGGCCTCTGTTGCTGACATAAAAATATCTCTTTCCATGTCTTCGGATACAACCCAGAAAGGTTTCCCCGTTCTTTGTACATAAACCCTTGTCAGGGTTTCACGTAGTTTCAGCAGTTCTCCCACTTCCAGGATGAATTCTCCCGTTGCTACTTCAGAAAAAGAACCAGCGGGTTGATGGATCATTACCCTGATGATATAAGAAAAAAAAGGTTTCTCTATTTCGCATGATGAGGGGAAGATAAAAGAAAGATAAAGAATAACAAGAAAAAAGATAGAATCGAACAACCGTACGGGCATTATGCATTGCATACGGCTCTACAATAAAATTGACCCTTACCTTCAAAAAAATAGGATCGATCAGACCCCGATCGGTAAATGATCAACTTACCACCCTTCTTTTCGGAGGAATTCAAAAATACTATGATGGCTCCGTTGCTTTCTATATTTATTATATTATATTTTTTTGTCTGTGATTTGTCTGTCATTCAGCAATCCCAAGGTTGCTTTTTTGTTTGATCAAATAAACTAAGGAAAAAAGAATCTTGTTTTTTTTCGCTCTATACTATAAATATTGTTAAGAGACCTCTGGTGTGAAAAAAGTTTGTGACGCTGAACTGGACTTCCGATAATAAAATAGGAAATACCTTTTTCTCATATTACTCTCTCGATACATAATCTAATGTTTTGAAAACAAAATTTCTTATATCGAATTCAAAGTGCCATGCTATTATTACTTAAATATTCATATTTCATATGGCGAAGGCATAGTCTTCTTTTTTCTCTCAAATAAAAGCCTCATTGGCGCCAAGCGTGAGGGAATGCTAGACGTTTGGTAATTTCTCCTCCGACCAGGATAAAAGATCCCATTGAAGCGGCTGATCCCATGCATATTGTCTGTACATCTGGTTGTACAAATTGCATAGTATCATAAAGAGCCACCCCCGGTATTACCCATCCGCCAGGAGAGTTTATAAACAAATACAGATCTTGGGTATCATTCTCCATACTGAGATATATCATAAGACCAATAAGTTGATTTGAGATCTCGCTATCAACCTCTTGACCTAAAAAAAGTAATCTTTCTCGATAAAGTCGGTTGATTAGGGTCAAATTGTATCCCCCCGGAACCGTACAGGCGCCTTTTGACGCATACGGTTCAAAAAAAACAAAAGAGTCAATGTGTAGATTCCTATACTTTTTCTTTTTTCATAGCAAGTTCCTTCTAACTTATAATGATTTCCTTGATTTTTCACTAAACACGAGTTTGTCTTCCTTTCCTTATAACTTAACTATTAACTAGAATATAAAAAAGAATTCATTAAACTTATCCAACTAACTTTTCATTGATGGATTCTTTCATCGAGATTCAATCCAAATCACGATGTCATTTTCTTGTTCTTAAATGGGCCCCTTTAATCTTTTTAGGTTTATGCTCTACTCCGGGTAAAGATCCGCCCTATTTTTATTTGCACATATAGTACAAATGCTCCCATTACCACTTCTTTTAGTTATCCCTTCTTTTTTTTTCAATTCACGCATTCCGTAAAATAGTTGAAGGCTTCATGTATATTACTCAATTGATTGATTAACAGAAGAGTTTGAAATAACTTCTACTTACAAAAAAGAGATTTCTTTAAAAAAAGGAATCCTTTATGATATAAAATAGATACCACTTGGTTTTTTTAAACGGAGCCTGGATACTTCAATGTAGTAGTCCAACTAAGCCAACCATAAAATCTTCTAATTGCTAATAGTAATTCGAATCCCCCCCAAAAAGTGGATCTAATTGCACTTCACGCTCCAAATTTTTGATGATTCCATTAATCTTTCGTGGGCGAAACAGGGGATATCTCGAGTGGGGAGAAAACGGGAAAATCCCATATGGCCCACTATATCTGACAAGTCGCACTA